TTAACTCTATCGCCTGGTAGTATCCGTATAAAACTACGTCGGATCTTTCCCGAAACATAACCTAGAATCATATCTTGATTATCTAAGCGAATCCGGAACATACCGTTGGGAAGGGATTCAGTAATTAAACCTTCATGAATCCATTTTTGTTCTTTCATTCCAGGTAAAGCCTCCTTGAAGTATCAATTGAGGGAGGAGGAACGATATTAGACAACCCGCCCCTTTTCTTTTTGTTTTCACAAATAAGAAGTTTCGGACCCAATTCGTATATTAGAAGGATTACCATATATAACACAAAACTTCTCCACCAATTCGTTCTAGTCGAGCCTCTCGGTCTGTCATTATACCTCGAGAAGTAGAAATAATTACAATTCCCATCCCACCTAAAATTCTAGGAATTCGTTGGTAGTTCGAATAGATTCGGAGACCAGGCCGGCTGATCCGTTTTAAATTTAAAAAATTTATATAAGACCTTTTCCTATTCCTTCTATGCCGTAGGGTTAAAACCAAAAAATATTTTTTGGTTTCTTTATGTTTTCTCACGTTTTCGATAAAACCTTCTCGTAAAAGTATTTTAACAATATTTTCAGTGATATTAGTATATGCTATTCGAACCACCCTTTTTCTATCCATATCAGCATTTCGTATAGAAGTTATTATGTCAGCAATAATATCCCTACCCATGGTGAATTAAATTTCTTGGTGCTCCCCAATTTTGATATAATCAACATGTTTTTTTTTACTTATTTGTTTATGAATTTAAATTTAAATTAAAGGCATATGCGTGAGACACAATCTACTAAAAATTATGAATATATTTCTTAATCTCTTTCTTTCAAATATTTTACTATAACCAATGGTATTATCTTATTTTAGAAGACCTTACAATACCTCCGGAGCTAATGAAACTATTTTAGTAAAATTTAACTGTCTCAATTCCCGGGCAATTGCACCAAAAATTCGAGTTCCTTTAGGGTTTCCTTCTTGGTCAATGACAACCGCAGCATTGTCATCATATCGTATTATCATACCGTTATCACGTTTGAGTTCTTTACAAGTACGTACAATTACAGCTCTGACCACCTCTGATCTTGCTAGGGGCGTATTTGGCACTGCGTCTTTGATCACAGCAACAATAACGTCACCGATATGAGCATATCGACGATTGCTAGCTCCTATGATTCGAATACACATCAATTCTCGAGCCCCGCTGTTATCCGCTACATTCAAAAGGGTCTGGGGTTGAATCATATCATTTTTTTAGAATCTATTATTTCAATGCAAAGCAAAGAGTGAAGAAAAAAAAAAGAAATATTGTTTGTCCAAAGAAAGAAACCGGCACCTGTTATTGTTTTTTTATCCCCAAGACCTTTTCTTTTGATTTTTTTTATCCCGAAATAATGAATTGAGTTCGTATAGGCATTTTGGACGATGCTATTGAAATCGCCCTTCTGGCTATATTTTCTGTTACTCCACCCATTTCATAAAGTATTCGACCTGGTTTAACAACAGCTACCCAATATTCAGGGGATCCTTTCCCCGAACCCATACGTGTTTCTGCGGGTCTTACTGTAACCGGTTTGTCTGGAAATATACGTACCCATATTTTTCCACCGCGGCGTGCATTTCGTGTCATTGCTCGTCGACCTGCTTCTATTTGTCTAGACGTGATCCAAGCAGGTTCAAGTGCCTGAAGAGCGTATTTACCGAAAGAAATATGATTACCTCGATAAGATACTCCCTTCATTCTTCCTCTATGTTGTTTACGGAATCTGGTTCTTTTGGGGTTATAGTTGATGGTTGGTTCTGAATTCCATCTCTACTACAGAACTGGACATGAGAGTTTCTTCTCATCCAGCTCCTCGCGAATAATAAAATTTTTAAAATGTCTATTATTCATTTGTATATCTTGCTTTTTTAGCTAACTAAGCATATTAATATTTCTATTTTATATTTTTAAATTGATATTTTTAAATATCATATTCTTTTTTATGTTCTAACGAATATTTGTTTTGTTTTTCTTTTTATCCTATTGGATTGAGCAAAAATTATCAATCCAAGAAGATAAAGTTTTCACGGGCGAATATTGACTCTTTTCGTCGCTATTTTAGTTGTAGGGTTAACTCATGACTTTTATTTTCCCAATAGATGAAGGAATTAGTCTCTGGTTTGTTTCGCCATCCCGATCAATGAGTCTGTTTTCAATAGATTTGGATTCACAGGTTCCATCGTTCCCATCGCTTCTTACTTAATGGTTAGGTCTGATTTCTACAACGGAGCTCATAATGAAATTTTTTCTTGAGCCAATTTTCTTAGTCTTTATTGGCTCGAAGCTCTTATTTTTTTTGTTCTATGAACGGATTCGTTTTCTTTTTTATGAATCCATATTGATTGATGCTTTATTACATTGCTTTTTTATGAGATGACTCATAAACCTTACATATTGGATGGAATTTTATATCGTTGTTTTTGTTTTTTCTCCCCTTCTTTCACCCTTCCG